TCCCTTCTACAGCTTGCCCTGCAGCTGTGCCTTGACCAATTCCAGGTCCAATAGAAGCAAGTCCGACGGCCAACCCAGCAGCAATAACAGAAGCAGCAGAAATCAGTGGATTCATGATAAGTTTCTCCTATTCCAAATAAAATAAAGAAAAGAAATAGTTAATAATATAATCAACCAAGAAATTATGACTTTACTATTTCATTCTTGATATTTATCTTTATCTAGTCGAAGTGTAATTCAAAATTTCAAACTGAAATAATGATTTTGATTTCACTATCCAAATTACTTCGATTTTTCTTTTCGTTTCTATCCATGTAGTTTTTTGTGAATACATACCATTTTTTTTCTTATCTTAAATTTGGAACCTTTCTTTATTTCCTTTTTTTAGTCATTCCATATTCAATTTACAATTACAACAGATGAAATGAAAGGTTTTTTTTTTTGAATCTAATCTACTAAATTGAAAGTAGTAGCAGGACAAATTTAGATCTATAGTCATATCAGTGAATATCTATCTAATATGACATATACGTGTGTTTCTTCCATACCGTAAACCAATTAGTTGTGGCTTCGAGTCAATCGGATTCAAGAATCCATCTTTGAAACTTCCAAAAAAGAAAGAGTTGTCTTATAGGAATTCGATTTTATATCTACCTAGTTGGACCCCCCCGGAGTCAAATAGAAAAGTGGATTAAACATCAAACAAAGAATAAATATTTTTAGGAAAAATAGGAAAGAGATCCATCTAAAAGATCTTTTTCCTATTTTTTTTTTTAGAATTTCCTAGTAATTTTTTATATTTTATTATTATATTTCACTAAATCATATACTTATTTATATTTTTATTTATATCTTATCCTTATTGCATCTTTTTTTTTGGGGGGTAATCCTTTTGATTATTATTAATCATTTTAAAAATTTCTTTCTATTTTGATAACTGGTCAATGATGCCCTTCCATGGATTCACCTATATAAGCCGCAGCTAGCGTAGCAAAAATAAGAGCTTGAATACCGCTTGTAAATAATCCAAGGAACATAACAGGTATAGGAACTACTAAAGGGACTAACGAAACAAGAACAACAACTACTAATTCATCAGCTAATATATTTCCGAAAAGTCGAAAACTAAGAGATAAGGGTTTTGTGAAATCTTCTAAGATGTTAATTGGTAAAAGAATTGGAGTTGGTTGAATATATTTACCAAAATAAGCCAATCCTTTTTTTGAAATACCCGCATAGAAATAGGCTACTGACGTAAGTAAAGCTAATGCAACAGTAGTATTTATATCATTTGTGGGTGCAGCTAACTCTCCATGAGGTAACTTTATTATTTTCCAAGGCAAAAGAGCCCCGGACCAATTCGAAACAAAAATAAATAGAAACAGAGTTCCAATAAATGGAACCCACGGACCATATTCTTCGCCAATCTGAGTTTTGCTCACGTCTCGAATGAATTCAAGGACATATTCAAAGAAATTCTGACCAGAAGTGGGAATCGTTTGCGGATTTCGAACAACTAGAATGGTGGAAACTAATAAGATAGCAATTACAACCCAAGAGGTAATAAGTACTTGAGCATGTACTTGAAAATCCCCTATTTGCCAATAGAAATGTTGACCTACTTCCACAGCAGATATATTGTATAATCCGTTTAATGTGTTGATGGAACATAATAGAACATTCATATTATCCTGCCCTCTAAAATAAAAAAATATAACTTGAAAGGGAATTATTTTGATTCAACCATTTCCTTTTTACTTTCATTTTTAATTTTGAATACCTACTCATCACATAATATTTCTGTTTGTTCTTTTTATTTTTTCACAATTTTGTAATGGTATAATAACCGATTCCAAAAATCTATGAATTTCCCACCAAAATATAAAAATTTATTTATCTTATTATTAATCAATACTTTTGTATCTAGCTAGAACGACCCTCACAAATTGCAAATACTAATTTGTTAAGAATTAATTGGATTGAAGCTATAGCATCATCATTAGCTGGAATCGAAATATCTGCGAGATCTGGGTCACTATTAGTATCGATTAAACAAATCGTTGGAATTCCTAAAGTGATACATTCTTGAAGAGCCTTATATTCTTCTTGCTGATCAACGATTATTACAATATCGGGTAACCCCGTCATATATTTTATGCCGCCCAGATATCTTTCCAAATGAGATAATTGTCTCTTCAACATAGCGGCATCTCTTTTTGGAAGAGAGTTGAGTTTCCCCATCTTTTGCTCCGTTCTCAGGTCCCTGAACTTACGAAGTAAAGTTTCTGTAGTATACCAATTAGTTAACATACCGCCGAGCCATTTTTTATTAACATAATGACATCGAGCTCTTATTGCCGCCCTTGTTACTGAATCGGCTGCTTTTTTTTTTGTACCCACAATTAAAAATTGTTTTTCTCTGCTTGCTGCATCAAAAACCAAATCACAAACTTCTGATAAAAAACGAGCAGTTTGAGTAAGATTTATAATATGAATACCCTTACGCTTTGTGGATATATAAGGTGCCATTCGAGGATTCCATTTCCCAGTATCATGGCCAAAATGAACTCCCGCTTCCATCATCTCTTCCAAAGTTATGTTCCAATCTCTTTTTGTCATTTATCCCCACACTTTTTTTTTTTCAAAAAAAAAGTTGAAAAAAAAAGACCAGGTATACTGAAATAGAAATAAATAATAGTTCCAACGGAACCTTCTCTTTTATTTTTATTGAAGATTGGCCATTAATACATAATCAGGCCATTCATTTTTTTCTATTGATTTATTATTATTTATTATACTTACTTTAACTTTATTACCAAATCAAATGACTGCATTTAAGGGGATGAATCTAATCTGCTTTTCGGAAGCATTTAATCCCAAATTTCTAATGTATCACATAATCACAAAAATTATTTGAAATGAAAAAAATCAAATAATTTATGGAACAAAACATTTCTAAATTCTACTTCGAACAATTTTTTTTTTTTTTTCAAGGTAATCTTGTTATGTTGCCTTGACCGGGAACGGTGCATTATGCTTTTGAATCCAGTTCCAACGGGTATCACCCCCCCTAAAACAACATTCTCTTTAAGACCTTTCAACCAATCGATACGACCCCGAAGAGCGGCTTTTGCCAAAACTCTAGCAGTTTCTTGAAAACTAGCTTCGGATATGAAACTTTGAGTATTCAGAGATGTTTTTGTTATTCCCAATAATAAAGCTCGGTAACAAATCGCTTCTTCCAAGGCACGCCCCGTTCGTTCGGCTCGCAATAATCCAATTAGTTCGCCAGGTAAAAATACATTAGACATTCCATCTTCTGAAACCAAGACTTTGGATGTTATTTGGCGCACAATAATTTCTATATGTCTATTATGGATGTGTACTCCCTGGGATCGATAAACCTTTTGGATTTTATTAACCAAAGAAATACGACTTTGCGCTATAGTTAGCTCAGCACCAATCAAGAATCCCCAAGGAATGCCGAGAATTCTTGTTATACACTCGTTCCAAGCATCAATTCTTTTTTCTAGATTCATCGATATTGAATCAACCGAACGTATTTCTAATATCTGTTCCACTTTAGGAAGACCTTGTGTTATATCACTGGATCGCAATTTTTCATATAGAAATGTAACTAATATATCTCCTTCATAAAGGATTTCTCCATAATCGCCATGAATGGTTGCTCCGGGAGTTACCAAATAAGGGTTAGCCGATCTTATTATTAGAGAATCCATTTGAACAGTTAAAACTTGCCCCGATTTTAGTTTTTGTTGTGGTCCATTTTTCGTTTGAGCTATACATATATTTTCACAAATAAATTGTCCAAGACTAATTATTGGAAACGTTTTTGCACAAAAATTATGATGGAGAAAATACCAATTCAAATGCAATGGATTTAAAACGATGTTACTGTATAGATCGGGTTTAAAAATTTGCTCGTTTTCGTCCATTAAATAATATTTTATTCCTTCAAACGTTTCTTGTAATTTGTCAAGTTCAAGGGCTATTCCTAAAGGGCCTAACGAATTCTTAATTGGAATTATAGGATCTTTTTTTAATTTGTTAATTCCTTTTTTTATCCCATTGTGATATTTTACATTGTTTAATGGTCTCATTTGAAAACAATTAGATGATGACAAAATTATCAAAGATGGGCATTCCTTATTTCTATTCCTATTCAACAACATACGAATAGTTCCGTGATTTTGGCTAAGTGATTGTTGCATTTTTGCTTTGGAATGAATAGAGAAAAATGGATTCATATTGATCCGATCCGATTCATTATCCGAGAGCAATCCTAAACCAGATGGGTCATTCCGTTTTCTGATATATGAAGTATGAGATTTCACTAAGTCAATTCTTAGGAAAGACTCAATCAAACCATTTGTACTTACTTCAACAAAGGAAGCGAGGGCCTCCTCAATAGAAGAACTTTTTTGATCTTGATCCCAATTCAAGACTAAACAAGTCCGAACTAGTTGAATCCCTGTGTCGGAAATTATCCGAATGGGTTTTCCATCTTCATAAAGAATATAATAGATAACTTTAAGTTCCAGATTATCCTTTTCCTGGAACAGATCTTGGGGAAAAAGTTTTCCAAAATGGATACTGTCCGGTATTTCATATAGAATTACAGGTCGAACCAAAACCAAATCTTTTTTCTTGGTCAAATCTTTTTTCTTTTTCTTGGTCAAATCTTTTTTCTTGGTCAAATCTTTTTTCTTGGTCAAATCTTTTTTCTTTTTCTTGGTCAAATCTTTTTTCTTGGTCAAATCTTTTTTCTTGGTCAAATCTTTTTTCTTGGTCAAATCTTTTTTCTTGGTAATTGTGATCCATTGGACATAGGTCCAATTGTTCATTTTTTTGGATTCCTTCCATTTTTTTTTTACCATTCCGGGTGGTATGAAGATGGCATTATGTCGGGATATCTTATCTATCTCTCCGGGAAAATGGATATTTCCAGAAAAGATTTTTAATTCCATTTTTTTTTTTTTCTTTTCTAATCGGACCAATCCGCCTACTCGACTTCTTATATTGAAAGTGATTGGCGTTCCTATTCCAACGAGACTATTATTCCGTACCATTATGGAAGAAGATTTGGGTAAAATATGTACTTCTTCGGGTTCGGGAATAAAAAAAAATCGATCTACTTTTAAATCTTCTTTTTGCTCAATTAAATCTTCTTTTTGAAAAAGAAAATCTTCTTCTTGCTCAATTAAATCTTCTTTTTGAAAAAGAAAATCTTCTTCTTGCTCAATTAAATCTTCTTTTTGCTCAATTAAATCTTCTTCTTGAAAAAGAAAATCTTCTTCTTGCTCAATTAAATCTTCTTCTTGAAAAAGAAAATCTTCTTCTTGCTCAAGAAAATCTTCTTCTTGCTCAATTAAATCTTCTTTTTGAAAAATGGAATGAATTCCTATCGTTCGATATTTCGGAATTCCCGAACTCTGTCTTTTGTATTGAGGATCATCGAAATAAGCAAAAATATTATTTCTATGAAAAATACCACTGATAGGTATTTCAATCGAGACACCAGAAGGGTACATTAGTTCGTTCTTTCGTTCTTGAGTCGATTGGAATGGAAATGGAATAAGAAATCTATTTCTCCGCCTTTTTGCCAATAAATAAAAAGTATCGGGAAAAATAGCAGGATACATCAAATGACAATGACCCATACATATGATTTGATTAAATATGGAATAATCGGGAATACTCCTTTCTTTTGTACCAAAAGTATTGAAACTAAAGAATTTTTGTTTTACTTGATCATTACTTACCAAAAGGTTAGGAATATTTCTTTTTCCGGTAGAAAGAGAATGGATGTGAATTTGATCTTGATCCTTGCGAAGTAAAAAATGGATTGCATCAGACCCGCACGACTTTCCTGATAATATCCATAAATAACTTGGTTTTGGTAAGATATGTACATTACTATACATAAATTCTGATGCATGGTAGACATCGGTACTCCAATGCATTTCGCCTTCTGAGTCAGAATAAATATGTTTTCGAACCCTTTCTTTCAAATTAAAAGTATATGTTCCCGCGCGGATCTCAGCAATCACTTGTTCTGATTTTACATATTGATCATCTTGAACTAATAGAAAACTTTTTGATGGAATAATCACGTTATGTATAATATCGTCACTTTGAATAGTTACATACAAGTCTATATTACATAGAAAAGCAGGATATCCATGACGTGTACGTGTAGGCTGAACTAAATCCTCATTAAATTTTATTTTTCCATTCGAGGGGGCTCGCACATATTCTGCAGTACCCCCTGTGAATACTCCACCAGTATGAAAAGTTCTTAATGTTAGTTGAGTCCCCGGTTCTCCAATCGATTGACCAGCAATAATACCTACAGCTTCTCCTAATTCTATCAGGTCCCCATGAATAGGACTCCGGCCATAACACAATCGGCAGATCCAAGACGTATTTCTACAGGTAAAGGGGGTTCGAATAAATATGGGTTGTGTTTGAAAAGTTATGAATCGATTGATAAGTCCAATTCCAATATCTTGATTTCTAACGACAATGCATCGTGAACCTATATATATATCATCTGCTAATACACGACCAATTAATGTTTGTATCAAAATTCTTTCTGGCATTCTGGTATTCACAGAATATCCTCGAATGGTACCGCAATCCGTTCGACGTACAACAACGTGTTGAACCACTTCAACAAGTCTACGTGTAAGATATCCAGCATCGGATGTTCGTACAGCAGTATCGACAACCCCTTTGCGGGCTCCGTAGCAAGAAATGATATATTCTGTTAAAGACAGTCCTTCACGTAAATTGCTTTGAATGGGTAAATCAATCATTTGTCCTTGTGGATCTGACATTAATCCCCTCATTCCTACTAATTGGTGCACTTGAGATGCATTTCCTCTAGCTCCTGAAAAAGACATTATATAGACTGGATTAAAAGGGTCAGTCATCCTAAAATTAGGGTTCATTTCTTGTCGCAAATATTCGCTTGTAGCATACCATATTTCAATGGATTGGCGTAATTTTTCTACCGCATGTACATTCCCATAATGATTATATTTTTCAAAAATCAAACTTTGTTGTTCAGCATCTTGGACTAGCCATCCTTTCGAAGGTATTGTTAAAAGATCATCAATTCCTAATGAAATAGATGTAGCAGTAGCTTGATGGAACCCTAGAGTCTTTACTTGATCCAGGATGTGTGCTGTATATCCCATTCCGAAATGATCTATTAATCTGCTAATAAGTCGTTTAATGGCAATTCCACCTATCACGTTATTGTGAAAGACTAGATTGGCCCGTTCTGCCATAAGTACCTCCATATTCCACTCAGTGGGATTCGGTTCGACAATGGATTTGAGTGAATGATTGGAAAACTTCCTTTTCTTTATCTTTATTTACATGGAAAAGATCCCAGTTGAATCGAGAAGACCAGAATTTAGACCATTATTCGAAATTTACTTAACTTAAGAGACCAACACCAACTATCTATATGATTCGATACTATCGGAATCGGCCCGACAAAAACCTTGTATAGCTTCTTCGATTTCTCGATAAAAAGAAATATGACCAACAGTGGTTCGAATGTATACACAACGAATTTCTTTTTTTATACTTCTTATTACTAAATAATCCCCATAAATCTCATAATAGGTACCCAAAGATTCATAGTGAACTTCGATAGGAACTTCTCTTGAAGACATAATGCATTGATCTATTCGCCACCGGAGCCAAAAAGGACTATCGAAATTTATTCTTTTCTGTCGATAAGCTCCAATTGCATCATAGGAATTACAAAAAAAGGGTTCTTTTTTTTTCATATACTTAGAGTTATTATCGAGAATTTTTTCATTTTGAAAATTTATACAATTACAAGGATTATACCTGTTTGCAGAAATACCTCGACGATTTCCGCTCGTTAATACATAAAGTCCAATAAGCATATCTTGAGTTGGTACGCAAATAGGATCCCCAATAGTCGGAGACAAGAGGTTCGTATGAGAAAACATAAGTAAACGAGCTTCTGCTTGAGCCTCCAAAGATATAGGCACATGAACAGCCATTTGATCCCCATCAAAGTCTGCATTGAATCCCTTACACACTAATGGATGTAACCAAATAGCACGCCCTTCTACTAAAATGGGTTGGAATGCCTGTATACCCAATCTATGCAAAGTAGGCGCTCTATTCAGCAATACGGGATGCCCCCGCATAACTTCTTGAAGTATTTCCCATACAATGGGTTCTTTTTCCCGGATTTGACTCTTAGCAACTGCTATGTTCGAAGCAAAACTTTTGTTCGAAGCAAAACTTTTGTTTTTTAGAATTAAAGCGCGAATTAGGAATGTTTGAAATAGCTCTATTGCTATTTCGCGGGGTAATCCACATCGATGTAATGAAAGTGATGGACCTACGACAATAACAGAACGCCCCGAATAATCAACTCGTTTGCCAAGTAGAGTCTCTCGAAATCTTCCCTCTTTGCCCTCAATTATATCTGAAAACGATTTGTAAACCTTATTATGATCATCCCTCAGTGGTTGTCCGCGGGTTCCATTATCGAGAAGTGTATCCACGGCTTCTTGTACCAATTTCTCTTGAGACCTTACTAATTCCACTGGAATTAATCTACTTGTTGTTGTTAATAGATCGATAAGAATATTGTTCCGATTGATAACTCTTCTATAGAGTTCATTCATATCCGAACTCATTCGGATACCATCTATTTGAATAATAGGTCTCAATTCGGGAGGAAGAACTGGTAAGAGACATAAAACCATCCATTCTGGTTCTATATTTGTTCGGATAAAATGCTTAGCTAATTCCATGCGTCGAACCAAAAAATTCTTTCTTCTTCCAACTTTTCGATCTTCCCATTCATTTTCATTGTCTGCGGATCTCTCTTTTCCTAATTCTTTCCATTCGACCAACGAAGAATCCATAATAATTCTCAAATCCAAATCAACTAATTGTTCTCGGATAGCACCCGCTCCGCTAGAAATTTCGCGATTTCGAAATGTATTGAAACCCCGAGTAGAAGTAGAAAAAAAGTATGGGATACTGTAGTTGCAGGATTCGATTTCATTTTCGAATGAACCTCGTAATCGTAAGAAAGTTGGTTTTTTAACGACGGGCCTAGCAAACGAAAAATTTGGATAGGATCCAATCTAATAAGATGGATCTCCCCCTTTCAAAACCGGACGTGAGGGTTTTCTCTCATCCGGCTAAAGTAGTTACATAAAAAAAAGAGAAAAAAGGGGGTTTCCGCTTTACAATTTTAGAAAACCTCTAATCTAAAATAAAAAAGTTTACTCTTTACTCAAGTTCTCAATAAAGATCAAGCAGCATTTCATTGATACATTCTTCTTTTTTTTCTGAATTTTTTCTCCAATTCGGAATTACGAGAGAAATGAAATGTAAAATTCTTGAGTAGTCTACCTCCCTTCGAATGGGGAATCCTCTAAAATTAAATTCTTACTATTAATAATAGGAATATCCTTGAATTCATAAGAGATTTCTTTGTCTATGTATCATACCATTTGATCTTTTAGGTCCAGACGTCACCTCGACGGTTATGCCACGATGTCTTTAAGCCTATATGCGATAGATAGACTTCCGCAATCATGATATATTCCTTTATTGGAACATAATTTCAGTTCTTTCTAAAAAAGTCTTTTTTTCACGAGGTACGTACAGCTATAAATGAATATTTATTTGTTACTGAATTGACCATAGACCAATTCCCTTTTGATTTGGGTTTATTTAATTTAATACACCCATGAATTCTGAGCTTCATGTTACTCATCCCAAGAGACATGCCAGATCCAGGACATCCCAATTTAATTGAATGGAATGACAGTTTTTCATTCGGAATCTGTACAATAATAATTTGGATCAAATCACACATCGCAATATACTAGACCTTCTAATTCTTTAAGAGGTTTATCTAAAAGATTCGCGATATAACTAGGAAGACGTTTCAAATACCACACAT